AAAAAATCACTTTATAATCTTTTGAATAAAAATGCAAAGCAGAATTTTTGTGACTTATCCTCTTTGTCACAAGCATATGTGTTTTACAAATTATCATAAACCCAAGTTCTTAATTTATCTAAATTAATATCTAGTATCTATCTTCAATATCACGGAACATCTTTTTTTCTTAAGACTTCAATAAAAGATTATTTTGGAACACAAAGAATAATTCATTCTAAATTAAGACATAAGAAACTTAGGAATTCTGGACTAAATCAATGGAAAAACTGGTTAAGAGGTCATTATCAATACGATTTATCTAAGAGTGAGGGGTCTAGATTAAGAGTACAAAAATGGCGAAATCAATGTCGTACAATTCAAAACCAAGATTTGACCAAAGCAGATTCATATGAAAAAGACCAACTAATTCATTATTAAAAACAAAATGATTACGAAGTATATTCATTATCAAATCAAGAAGATAATTTTCAAAAAAACGACTATAGATATAATCTTTTATCTTATCGATCTATTTATTATGAAAATAAGAGGGACCCATATATTTTATTTATGGATCACCATTCGAAACAAATAAGAATCGAAAACTTTATTTTCATTACGTTTTTTTTGATATACTAGACGGAGTATTTTTGGTACCTATCTATGATTTACTAGAAGAGGTTGTCCCTGATTATACTCTAGGAAAAACTAAGATTATGGATATGAAAGAAACTCCGTATAAAAGAAGTACGGACAGAATTCGATTGGGAGATTATCAATTTATCTTTTTAAAAGGAACTCTATATTCAGGCCTGGATCAACGGAGATATGCCTATCGATATAGAAGAGTATCGAATATTCGAGTTTCACAGAGAGACGGACTATATAAAACCAAGCGCGGATAGCAAATATCGCGATTTGGGCATTTTGGATTTATCTGTTCAAAAAAAACCGATCTTGAGGCCTGGATCAAGGACGATTTCAACAATTTCAACAATAATAAAAATGCTAAGACCGGAACTAATAATTATCAATTAATTGATAGAAAAAGTTTTTTTTATCCTAAGATTTGTCAAGATCAAAACCTCAATTATATTGCGTTTTCGGAATCTAAATCGAAACCGATGGTTTTAAATTCACACAAAGCAAAACACAACTTTTGGTGGGATTGGATGGAAATGAATGAAGATACTCCTATATCGAATCTGGAACCTTGGTTCTTCCCACAATTGGTACTATTTTTTAATGCATATAAACCTAAGTCGTGGTTTATACCAAGCAAATTGCTTTTGTTGACTTTTACTTTTTATAGAAACAAAAGGGGATCTTATAGAAAAACGAAATATAAAAATCTTAAAAAGAGAAAGAAAGAGGAAGAAAAAACGAAAAAGGAAAAACCACTAGCGGGGGACGCTACGTTTTTTTCCTTCATGCGTAGGTCAAGAAATTCTATAAAGGAAACCGAATACGATAAATATACTCGAAAATTTCTTAGAGAAAGTTTAAATGATGTACCAACCCCCCCAAAATTTGCTGATAAGTACAGGTACAAGATAGGCCGAGAGAACTTGAAAAGGAAAGAGATCCTGCAAGAGTTGTTCTTTTTTCAAAGGCACCCAACTGTTCTCGAGGAATACGTAGGGCTAAGAACTATGTTCGCATATAATACGCTGTTTAAGCTGAAAGATCCACTGGACTTTTTTTCATACGCTATTGAAAGGAAAAAAATCAATGTGAAGGGACTAACGCGACTGCAGAGCGAGGTTATTAAAATCTGGAGTAAGCGGGGGCTGATGTGTGTCGAACCCCTTCGTCTGTCTGTAACAAATAATAGCCAGTTTATTATGTATCAAATCATAGCTAGTTAATTACTTCATAGGAGTAAGCGGCAAACTAATGAAAGATACCAAGAGAAACCATATTATTCCGATGACTCGAATGATTTGTATTATTTGAAGAAGATAATTAAATGCCGTTATCGAAGACAAACTGGGAATCTCTACATCAATCATTATGATTTGCTTATTCCTGAAAATTTTTTATCGTCTAGACGTCGTAGAGAATTGAGAATTCGAAATTGTTTCTATTTAAAAACTGGGCTGGGTATAGTGTGGATAGAAATCGAATATTTAGCAATGAGAGCAAGGGAGAGTGGTCAATATAGAGATCAAGTCCTAAAATGCAAATTTTTTCTTTGGCCTAATTATCGATTCGAAAATTTAGCTTATATGAATCGCTATTGGTTTGATACTAATAATGGCAGTCGGTTCAGTATGGTTAGGATATACATGTAACCACGATTGAAAATTAGTTGATGATACATTTTTCCTATATATCCTGTACCATATCTGGTATCTGAAAGCAAACAGATGTACATATGACTTGTCTTACATCTGATTCTAATATAGGAGACTAATCCAATGACGTATCAATTAGATCTAAAAATGAATCAAGAAAATCTTCTTCATTTTCGATTCCAATTTTTAGCTTTTGAAAATGAAAAAATGGACTATTCTTT